TTCATGTAGTATCTTTTCAGATTTTACACGTGTTATACATGTTCCGTATATTTCTCCAAGCAAAGCTCTTCGTATCGCGATGCCTATCGTATCGGCTTGACCTTTCATAAGTGGAGACAGAATAAAACGTCCATAATAAAGACGCTTATTGTCCGCTCTCGATTCAATACACTTCCACTGTATTGTCCGAATAGATATTTCTACTTCCTCTCGAAGCATAGTAATATTATTTGATCAGATCATTAAATCATTTATTTCTCTTGAAATTCTTTCAATTCGTTGTTCTACACCCGTCGTTTTTTAGGAGGTCGACATCCATTATGCGGCATAGGAGTTATGTCTCTTACAAAACTTAATAGTATACCACTTCTACGAATGGCTCGTAATGCTGCATCCCTTCCGAGACCAGGACCCTTTATCATCACTTCCGCTCGTTGCATACCCTGATCCACCACTGTACGAATAGCATTTACCGCTGCGGTTTGAGCAGCAAAAGGAGTTCCTCTTCTTGTGCCCCTAAATCCACAAGTACCGGCGGAAGACCACGAAACCACCCGACCCCGTATATCTGTAACCGTTACAATGGTATTGTTGAAACTTGCTTGAACATGAATAACTCCTTTTGGTATTCTACGTGCATTCTTACGTGAACCAATTCGTCCATTCCTACGTGAACCAATTCTTGCTCTAGGTTGTGCCATATTTTATCATCTCATAAATATGAGTCATAGATATACGGATATATCCATTTCATGTCAAAACGGATCTTTTATTTGTGCTGTGCATTGGGTTCTTTTGAGAGTTCCTTTTGAGAAAGATTATCCTTGTCTCTGTTTATGCCTTGGGTTGGAACAAATTACTATAATTCGTCCCCGCCTACGGATCAGTCGACATTTTTCACAAATTTTACGAACGGAGGCCCTTATTTTCATATTTGTCATTCCTTATCTTAATTCCGAATCTATTCCTTGGAAGAAAATAAGTCTCTTGAAATTTGGAACCTCGAATTGGATCCCCGCGAAAGGAATTACCTAATCTAATCATTTGAATCTTTGTTGCGGAGTCTATAAATTATACGTCCCCTGGTTGAATCATAGCGACTTACTTCAATTTTCACTCTATCGCCCGGTAGTATCCGTATAAAACTACGTCGGATCCTTCCTGAAACATAACCTAGAATCAGATCTTCATTATCTAAGCGAACCCGAAACATACCGTTGGGAAGTGATTCAGTAATTAAACCTTCATGAATCAATTTTTGTTCTTTCATTCCAGATAACCCCCTTGAAGTATCAACTAATGGAGGAGGAGTGATATTAGACAACCCGCCCTTCGTCTTTTTGCCCAAAACAAATAGGAAGTTACGGGTGCAATTGGGATATTTAGAAGGATCACCATATATAACACAAAATTTCTCCACCGATTCCTTCTAGTCGAGCTTCGCGGTCTGTCATTATACCTCGAGAAGTAGAAAGAATCACAATCCCCATTCCACCTAAAATTCTAGGAATTCGTTGATAGTTGGAGTAGATTCGTAGACCGGGTCGGCTGATACGTTTTAAAATAGTTCTATATTGGCCTTTCCTATTCCTTCTATGTCGCAGAGTTAAAACCAAGAAACTCTTGTTGCTTTCTCGATGTTTTCTCACGTTTTCAATAAAGCCTTCTCGTAGAAGTATTTTAACAATATTTTCGGTGATATTAGTAGATGCTATTCGAATCGTTCCTTTTTTATCCATGTCAGCATTTCGTATAGAAGTTATTATGTCAGCAATAGTGTCTTTACCCATGACGAACTATAAGTATTGGTGTCCACGAGTTTTGCTATAATCAACATGCTTTGCTTTTTTTTTTATGAATTAATAAAAATAAGATGAATAATTTTATTAAAGGTATATGCGTGAGACACAATCTACTAATAAATTTTCAAAATTTTATTGAATCTATTTCACCTACTATATAATATAAATAATATTAGTATTTATAATACCTCAGGAGCTAATGAGACTATTTTAGTAAAATTCAACTGTCTCAATTCCCGAGCGATCGCACCAAAAACTCGAGTTCCTTTTGGGTTTCCTTCTTGATCAATAACAACTGCTGCATTATCATCATATTGTATTATCATACCGTTGTCACGTTTGAGTTCTTTACATGTACGTACAATTACAGCTCTGATCACTTCTGATCTTTGTAGAGGCATATTGGGTACTGCTTCTTTAATTACAGCAACAATAACGTCACCGATATGAGCATATCGGCGATTACTAGTTCCTATGATTCGAATACACATTAATTCTCTAGCCCCGCTGTTGTCCGCTACTTTTAAAAGGGTCTGAGGTTGAATCATATCATTTTTTTTAATCTTTTTTTTTTCAATGCAAAGCAAGGGGGGAAGAAAAAAAAAGAAATATTGTTTGTTCAGATCAGAAATAAATAAACTTGTGGTTGGTTGCTTGTTTTCATCACACCTCTTTCCTTTGGTTCCACATTCCTACCCCGCAATAACGAATTGAGTGCGTATAGGCATTTTGGACGCAGCTATTGAAATAGCTTCTCTGGCTACAATTTCTGATACTCCACTCATTTCATAAAGTATTCGACCCGGTTTAACGACAGATACCCAATATTCGGGAGATCCTTTCCCCGAGCCCATACGTGTTTCTGTAGGTCTTACGGTAACAGGTTTGTCTGGAAATATTCGTACCCATAGTTTTCCGCCACGACGCGCATATCGTGTCATTGCTCGTCGCCCCGCCTCTATTTGTCTAGATGTGATCCAAGCGGGTTCAAGTGCCTGAAGAGCGTATCTACCAAAACAAATACGATTGCCTCGATAAGATATTCCCTTCATTCTTCCTCTATGTTGTTTACGGAATCTGGTTCTTTTGGGGTTATAGTTGATGGTTGCTTTTCAATTCCATCTCTACTGCAGAACCGGACATGAGCATTTCTTCTCATCCAGCTCCTCGCGAATTAAACGATTCATGATTCAATATATTTATATTAGAGATATACATGTACTTACTGAATAATATACTGAATGGTGCATGGGATTTGTTGAAATCTAATCTAATCTGTCACGTAGGAAGTTTTATATCTTGCTTGTATATACAATTCTATCTAAATATCTATTATATTTAGAATCTTTTTTTTTTCTAATTCATTAATGGATCGTCATCTTCGTTTTTTTTACCTTTATTGAATATTGAATCAGCCAATACTTTGCAATCCAATACCAATAAATAAGTGTTTCGCGGGCGAATATTGACTCCCTCACTATCTGTTTCATTCGTAGAGTCATTCCATGACTTTTCAGAAGAAATGAATTGTTTCTTGGTTCATTCCGCCATCCCACCCAATGAATCATTAGAATTCGTTTTCAATAGAATCTTCTGCAGTCACAGGTTCCGTCGTTCCCATCGCTTCTCGATTAATGACTAGGCCCGAATTCTGTAATGGAGCTTCTAATTCCATTTTTCCTGAGTCAATTTTATCAGTCTTTATTGACTCGACGCTCTTGTTTTTTTTTATGAATTCTTATGAACTGAACCGGATTTATCTAATTATTTTTTTGGACGAGTCCATATTGATGCTTTATTACACTCACTGCCTTTTGTTTTATGTTATGAGATGATTCATAGACCATACATATTGGAATTCTATATCATTATCATCGATATTCTCGTTCTTTCTTTCTCTCACCCTTCTATTTATCCATATCCTTTTGTTTTCGCTTCACAACCTATGGTCTGATTAATTTTTTTTTTTGTAAAAAAAAAAAAAGATTGATTTCAGTTGCTACAACGATATGATCGATACATCATATAGTGACTGGTACTTTGGATCTAAATAATACGAAGCAATGAGCTGGTTATTAGTTGTATATAGTTACTAGTTCAGACTATTGGTTGATTTTTTGTTTTTTGAATCCGAACGTAATTCTAAACTAAATAAAAAAAAAAACCGACGAGTCACACACTAAGCATAGCAATTATACCAAATGGTCAATCGAATTTTTATTCAACCCTATATAATTAGAGAATTAGAATTAGAAATTAGAAGAATGAGAATTGCTCATTCTCATTTTCGATTGAACGAATAAAGGACCATTATTCCGTGTCTGCAAATATCCAAATTTTTATGCCTAATGCCCCGTAGATAGTTCGAACTGTATAGGAGCAATAATCCATTTTTGCTCGAATGGTTTGTAGGGGAACTCTTCCTTCTCTGATCCATTCAACACGTGCAATTTCTTTTCCGTCGATACGCCCTGCAATTTGTACTTGAATTCCTTTTGTATCTGCTTGTTCGGTTAATTCAATAGCTTTTTTCATTGCCTTTCGAAATGAAACTCTATTTTTTAATTGTCCAGCTATAAATTCTGCAAGAATATTCGGTTGTCCATAAGGTTTTGCAATTCTTGTGAGAGCAATGTTGAGTTTTCGATTCACAGAATTCAATCTTTTTTTTACACTGCTTTGCAATTCTTCGATTCCTCTTGGTCTACTCTCTATTAACAATTTGGGGAATCCCATATATATTATTACCTGGATCAGATCGATTCTTTTTTGAATCTCTATACGTGCAATTCCCTCGACACCTGAGGATATTCTCATATTTTTTTGTACATAAGTTTTGATACAATCCTGTATTTTTTGATCTTCCTGAAGACCTTCAGAATAATTTTTTGGTTGTGCAAACCAAACAGAGTGATGACTTTGGGTTGTACCAAGTCTGAAACCAAGTGGATTTATTTTTTGTCCCATACTACCTCATCCCATACTACCTCTCCCCCGCCATTAGCCCATATCATTCTTTTCTCATAGCTCATAGTTACATACTTTTCTTTCATATTAATATTTTTTAGGGTCTCATATATCCAGCCCCGTTTTCTTAACCATATGAAAAAGTCTTGATCTTTAGATATATCTTGTAATACGATAGTTATATGACACGTGGTTTTTTTTACCGGATAACTACGTCCGCGAGCTCTAGGT